AAAAAAAAAAGAGAACCCCTTGCCCGATGGAGTGAATGCTCGGCATGTTGGGTAACGGGTAATATGATTACCACCATTAACTTATGCAAGCGTTAGGGAAAGAATGAGGAATAATATCAATCAATGGCCCTGAAGTAGGAACCAAATGCCAGGAATAATTCAAGGAGTGAAACCCCCACAATTATTGTCCCTCACCTTCAATAACCGTATGCATTAAGAAATGAGCTGGATGGTAGGCTCTTACTGCGCTAAAATTTTGACTTTAATAGGATGTTGGGTCCTGGTATATCTAGACACGTGATTTAATTGTGTTAGGTTTGTAAATTTCGTCCATTTCTTCTTCAGTTTACTTGGTGGTTTAACGTTTAAATGGTTTATGTCTACCTTCATTGTTATGGTGATATATGTATGATTTAGAGTTATATATGTTTATATTACATTTATGTCTTTAAATATTATTATAATATGGTTAACATAAATATATGGTGTAAATACATATATGTATATGAAAGTGCATACACATATATGGGGCCGCAAAGAATAGTTTAGTTTAGAATCCTAGCTTTGGGAGTTAGGGGTAGGAGTTAAAATCTCCTTTCTTTGAGCAAAAGGGAGGATTTTAACCTCCGGCGTCCGGTTTACAAGACCGGCGCTCTGGCGCTGAGCTACAAGTGCAGGATCATCCAAGTACTTTGTTCTCTGCCCAACCTGCGAGTGGGAAGAAGACCAGGAATAGGGAGAAATACAGGACGGAGGCTACTTGGCCAATAATGATGAAGGGTTGTTCTGCTGGTATTCCGCCGATTCATGTTAGGATTGCAACGTCTGCGATGAGGGTTCAGAATAGTAGTTGGGAGACTGGTCGGAACGTCAGTGCTCGTTGTTTTGATGTGTGTAGGAATGGGACTACTATGAGGACTAGGATAGAGGCTAGGAGGGCTAAGACACCTCCTAATTTGTTTGGGATCGAGCGAAGAATAGCATATGCAAATAAAAAGTATCATTCGGGTTTGATATGGGGAGGGGTGACTATTGGGTTGGCGGGGGTGAAGTTGTCTGGGTCTCCTAAGAGGTTAGGGGAGAATAGTGCTAGAGAGGTAAGTGCAACTAGGAGGATTGCAAAGCCCAGGAGGTCTTTATAAGAGAAGTACGGATGGAATGAGATTTTGTCTGCGTTAGAGTTGAGTCCAATTGGGTTGTTTGACCCAGTTTCATGGAGGAACAGGAGGTGAAGGATTGTTATTGCCAGAATGACAAAGGGAAATAGGAAGTGGAAGGCGAAGAATCGGGTGAGGGTGGCGTTGTCTACTGAGAAGCCGCCTCAAATTCACTCGACAAGCATGGTCCCCACGTAGGGCACGGCTGAAAGGAGGTTAGTGATGACGGTGGCACCTCAGAATGACATTTGTCCTCATGGAAGTACATAGCCGACGAAGGCTGTTATTATAACGAGCAGTAGAAGGACTACGCCAATGTTTCATGTTTCTTTATAGAGGTAGGAGCCGTAGTAAAGGCCTCGTCCGATGTGGAAATAAATGCAGATGAAAAAGAATGATGCTCCGTTTGCATGGAGGTTTCGGATAAGTCATCCGAAGTTTACGTCTCGGCAGATGTGGGCTACAGAAGCAAATGCTGATTCGACGTCAGGGGTGTAGTGCATTGCAAGGAATAGTCCTGTGAGGATTTGGGAAATCAAGCAAATGCCAAGTAGTGAGCCAAAATTTCATCATGCGGAGATATTGGAGGGGGTGGGAAGGTCAACTAGTGCGTCATTAGCGATTTTTAGTAGTGGGTGGGTTTTTCGGAGGCTTGCCATTAGGGTTCTTGTAGTTGAATAACAACGGTGGTTTTTCAAGCCATTAGTCCTGGTTAGAGTCCTGGCAGGAATTATGACTTATATAATGTGTCTGTTTTTATTTGGTTTAGTATTAGGGCTGGTTGCGGTTGCTTCTAACCCCTCTCCATACTTTGCTGCTTTGGGGTTAGTGGTTGTGGCGGGGATGGGATGTGGGGTTTTAGTTGGCCATGGGGGTTCTTTCTTGTCATTAGTATTGTTTTTAATTTATCTAGGGGGGATGCTTGTTGTGTTTGCTTATTCGGCGGCATTGGCGGCTGAGCCTTATCCGGAGAGTTGAGGGAGTCCTGCTGTTGTATTGTACATGGCTACTTATGTGGTGATAATTATTTCGGCTTGTGTACTTTTTTGAGGGGGGTGGTATGAGGCTTCTTGAGTTCCAGCGGATGATATGGAGGAGTTATCAGTTTTTCGAGGGGATGTAGGAGGGGTTGCGTTAATGTATTCGTCGGGCGGGGGGCTATTGGTTATTAGTGCGTGGGTACTGCTTCTTACTCTATTTGTAGTGTTGGAGCTTACACGTGGGATGGGGCGCGGGACGGTTCGGGCGGTTTAATAGGAGATAAATAGGGCGGCGAGGGTGAGAGTCAGGAGGAAGATAGTAAGGTAGGTTTTTACTATGCCTTGCTGGGTGTTGCTTGTAGTGGTAATCAATGGGATGTTGGATGAGGCTAAGGCTTTAGGGCCGGTCTTTTCTAGCCAGGATTGGTCGATTAATTGATTAGCGATGTTTTGGCCTAGGGCGAGGTTAAGTTTTGGGGTGAAGCGGTGGATGATGGCTGGGAAGAAGCCTAGCATGTTGGAAAAATGATGAGGGGTAAGTACCGGGGAGGGTTTAAATTGCTTGCTTGTTAGCGATGCTAGTTCAAGGGCGATGATTAGGCCCGAAATCGTAACGATTAGGGCTGCTAGTTTTAGTATAGGGGGCATGGACATAATAGGTGTCTTTAGGGGAATAATGTTAGAGGTAATAAGGAGGCCAGCAATAATGCTCCCTCATGCTAGTCGTTTGATGGGGTTAATGACTATCGGGTTGTTCTCATTGATAGGGGACAGGGCATTAAATCGGGGGTGACCTATGGATACGAAAAAGACGACTCGGAGGCTGTAAATAGCTGTGAATGAGGTGGCAAGAAGGGTGAGTGTCAGGGCTCAGGCGTTGAGGTGTGATGTGTTTAGTGCTTCGATGATAGCATCTTTCGAGAAAAATCCGGCCAGGAAGGGGGTGCCAGTTAGGGCAAGGCTGCCGATGGTTAAACAGGAGGAGGTGAAAGGGGTAAGATGGTGTATTCCTCCCATTTTTCGAATGTCTTGTTCATCGTTTAGGCTGTGGATGATTGATCCGGAGCATAGAAAGAGTATTGCTTTAAAGAAAGCGTGTGTGCAGATGTGAAGGAAGGCGAGTTGGGGTTGATTCAGACCGATTGTTACTATTATGAGACCTAGTTGGCTTGATGTGGAGAATGCAACAATCTTTTTGATGTCATTTTGGGTAAGGGCACAAGTTGCTGTGAAGAAAGTTGTTAGGGCGCCTAGGCATAGGCATAGCGTTAGGGCTGTGGGGTTATTTTCTATAAGGGGGCTCATTCGCACTAGGAGAAAAATACCCGCAACGACTATTGTGCTGGAGTGTAGTAGGGCAGAGACCGGCGTGGGACCCTCCATGGCAGACGGGAGTCAGGGGTGGAGGCCAAATTGGGCGGACTTGCCAGTTGCGGCGATGATGAGTCCAAGGAGGGGTAGGGTTAAATCTAAGTCTTTGGCGGTTGCAAATATTTGTTGTATTTCTCACGAGTTTAGGTTGGTTGCTATTCATGTTATGGCAAGAAGTAGTCCGATGTCGCCCACTCGGTTGTAGATTACTGCCTGTAGGGCGGCTGTGTTAGCGTCTGCTCGTCCGTACCATCAGCCGATGAGGAGGAAAGATATAATCCCGACACCTTCTCATCCAATGAAGAGTTGAAATATGTTGTTTGCTGTAACTAGAATAATTATTGCGATGAGGAAAACTAGCAGATACTTGAAGAATCGATTTATGAAGGGGTCTGAATGCATATATCATGCTGCGAATTCGAGGATGGATCATGTTACATATAGTGCGATGGGAGTGAAGATAATTGAATAGTGGTCAAACTTTAGGCTGATGTTGATGTCAAAGGTAAGGGTGTTTATTCAGTTTCAGTTAGTAATGATTACTTCTGCTCCTTCGTTTATAAACAGGAATAGGGGTAACAAGCTAACTAAGAATGCTAGTTTTACTGCGGTTTTAACTTGGATAAGTGCTCAATCGGGGGTTAGGGGACGAGGTGAGAGGTTCGTGAGTGTAGGATAAACCAGTAGTGAGAAAATGATGATCAGGCTCGTGGTTATTATTAGAGAGGTGGGGTGCATAGCTGCTACTTGGATTTGCACCAAGAGTTTCTGGTTCCTAAGACCAGCGGATGAGCTGTTATCCTTTAGAAGCTCGAACGAGTGAGCCTTGGGGTTCAACCAAGGTCGCGAAAATTAGCAGTTTCCGTTGCTAGCGAGCCTCTCTCGGTAAATAAGGGGATTTTAACCCCTGTTTTTAGAGCCACAGTCTAATGTTTTATGTTAAACTATATCTACAGGCCGTTCATCCTCAAATTAGTTCGGGCTTCAGGATGAGTAGGATTAGGGGCAGCAGGTGTAGAATTATGAGGAGATGTTCTCGAGAGTGTGAGGGGTCGAGAGCAATAATATGGGCGGGGAGTGGGCCTCGTTGGGTTATCAGGAATATATAGAGTGAGTAGCCGGCGGTAATTAGAGTCCCGGCCCCTGTGAGTAGGAGGGTTCAGTGAGACCAGTTAAATAGTGAGGTGATGATTATAAGTTCTCCTATAAGGTTGGGCAGAGGGGGTAATGCGAGGTTGGCAAGGCTGGCGATGAATCATCATGTCGTTATTAGTGGGAGTACTATTTGTAGGCCTCGTGCGAGAACTATTGTTCGGCTGTGGGTTCGTTCGTAGTTAGTGTTTGCTAAGCAGAATAGAGCGGACGATGTTAGTCCGTGGGCAATTATAAGGATGAGGGCTCCTGTAAACCCTCATGGTGTCTGGATGAGGATGCCTCCTGCAACCAGGCCTATATGGCTTACTGATGAGTAAGCAATTAGAGATTTCAGGTCTGTTTGGCGGAGACAAATTGAGCCTGTTATAATGACTCCTCATAGGGCGAAGATAATAAAGGGGTAGCTGAGTTCTTTTGTAAGGGGCTCTAATATAATTATTATTCGTATCATGCCGTACCCTCCCAGTTTTAGGAGGACGGCCGCAAGTACTATTGAACCTGCGATTGGGGCTTCTACGTGTGCTTTAGGAAGTCATAGGTGGACTCCGTAGAGGGGTATTTTAACTAGGAACGCTAGTAAGCAGCCTGCCCACCACAGTTTGTCTGCGTAGGACGTTAGTTGAGAAGGCGTCGAGTATTGAAGGGCCAAAAGTGACAGTGTGCCTGTGTCGTTTTGGAGAAGGAGAAGGGCTACTAGGAGGGGTAATGAGCCTGCTAGTGTGTAGAATAGGAAGTAGGTGCCCGCGTTTAGGCGCTCTGTCTGATTACCTCAGCGGGTAATAATAACCAGTGTAGGAATTAGAGTGGCTTCAAATATAATGTAAAATATAATGATTTCGGTGGCACTAAAGGCTATGATGAGAAAAATTTGTAGCGATGTTAACAGGGTAATATATATTCGTTGGCGGCCGATTGGTTCAGGGGCTGTGTGGTTTTGGCTAGCGAGGATCATTAGGGGCAGGAGTCAGCAGGTAAGGACTAGGAGGGGGGTTGATAAGGGGTCCGTGGCTATGTATAAGTTGAGGGAAGTTCAGCCTGTTTCTGATAGGTTTTTTAGCCAGGTGAGGCTGATTAGTGCGATAATGAGACTGTGGGTGAGGGCCGAGGGTCACAGTCATTTGGCAGGGGTTAGCCAGGCTGTTGGGACGAGCATGAGTGTTGGAATTAGAATTTTTAGCATTGTAGGAGGTTAAGGCTTTGTAGGTGGTCGCTTCCGTGGGTACGGGCAGTGGCTACTAGCAGGGCAAGGCCTGTGCTTGCTTCGCAAGCAGAGAAAGCCAATAGGAGCATGGGGGAAGCTGAGAAGCTGGTTGAGTCTAGCTGTAGGGTCCAGGTTGATAGGGCGATAAAGAGGGAGAGTATCATAGCCTCTAAGCATAGAAGGGCTGAGAGAAGGTGGGTTCGGTGAAATGCTAGGCCTGCTAGGCCTAGCATGAAGGTTGATGAAAAAGCAAAGTGAACGGGGGTCATTAGATAATTATGGACTTTAACCACAAGTTCTTGAGCCGAAATCAAGTGTTTTTCTTAGACTAATTATCTATTCAGCTCACTCTAGACCTCCTTGCAGTCATTCGTAGATTAGGCCCAATGTTAGTAGGATCAAGACGGCGGAGGCTCAGAAGAATGTGGTTAATGGTGTGGGTAGTTGGTCTCCTCATGGGAGGGGTAAAAGGAGCGCGATTTCTAGGTCAAAGAGTAGAAACAGAATAGCGACTAGAAAAAAGCGAAGTGAGAATGGGAGGCGGGCGGATCCTAGGGGGTCGAATCCGCATTCGTAGGGGGAAAGCTTTTCATGGTCTGGGGTCATTTGTGGTAACCAGAAGGATACTATGGCTAGGACGGTGGAGAGTACCGCGGCAATTGCAATGATTGTTGCGACTAGATTCATTATCTTTCCTTGGGCTTTAACCAAGACCGGGTGATTGGAAGTCACTTATACTAGAGTTGATACTAGAAAGATTAAGATCCTCATCAGTAGATGGAGACGTATAGGAATAGTCAGACGACGTCTACAAAGTGTCAGTATCAGGCGGCTGCCTCGAATCCAAAGTGGTGGTCTGATGTAAAGTGGTAACGGATTTGACGTAGGAGGCAGACAGCCAGGAAGGTGGAGCCGATAATTACATGGAGGCCGTGGAACCCGGTGGCTACAAAGAATGTAGAGCCGTATACTCCGTCTGCAATTGTGAATGGGGCTTCGTAGTATTCTAGGGCCTGAAGGAAGGTGAAGTAGAATCCTAGTAGAATGGTTAAGGCTAAGGATTGAATTGCCTCTTTACGCCCTCCTTCCATGATACTGTGGTGGGCTCAGGTTACTGTGACCCCTGAGGCGAGGAGGACTGCTGTGTTTAGTAAAGGAACTTCAAATGGGTCGAGGGTGGTGATCCCGGTAGGTGGTCAGCATCCGCCTAGTTCAGGGGTGGGGGCAAGGCTAGAGTGGTAGAAGGCTCAGAAAAATCCTAGGAAGAAGAAGACTTCAGAGGTAATAAAAAGGATCATTCCGTATCGTAGGCCTTTTTGAACGGGGGGTGTGTGGTGTCCTTGATAGGTGCCCTCCCGAATAATGTCTCGTCATCATTGGTATATAGTGAGGAGAAGGAGGGCTGTCCCGATAGTTATAAGGGTTGTGGAATTAAAGTGGAATCAGATAGCAAGGCCTGACGTTATTAGTAGGGCGGCGATTGCGCCTGTTAAAGGCCAGGGGCTGGGGTCAACTATGTGGTATGCGTGTGCTTGGTGTGCCATTAGACGTTTTCTTGTAGGTACAGGCTTAATAGTAGGACAAATACGTAAGCTTGAATTATTGCTACAGCCACTTCTAGGAGTGTAAGTAGGAAGAGCAAGGTTGCTGTCAGGATTGCCACGGTTGGTATTAGGGGCAGGAGAACGGTTGCGGCGGTAGCAATTAGTTGGATTAGAAGGTGGCCGGCTGTGAGGTTAGCTGTTAGCCGCACTCCAAGGGCTAGTGGGCGAATGAATAGGCTGATTGTTTCGATAATAATTAGAATGGGGATGAGAGCGGTGGGGGTTCCTTCTGGGAGAAGGTGGCCTAGTGCCTCAGTTGGTTGGTTTCGTATCCCTACAATAACTGTTGCTAGTCATAGTGGGAATGCAAGACCCATGTTAAGTGAGAGCTGAGTAGTGGGGGTGAAGGTGTATGGGAGGAGGCCTAGTATGTTTAGAGAAATTAAGAATAGTATTAAGGAGGTTAATAGGACAGCTCATTTATGTCCTGGGAGGTTTACAGGCATGAAGAGCTCATGGGCGAATCGGCCAATAAATCAGTTTTGGAGCGTGAGGAGTCGGTTATTTAGTCACCGGGACGTGGGCGTGGGGAAGAGAAGTCAGGGAAGAGTAAGGGCAAGGGCAATTAAAGGGATGCCTAAATATACAGGGCTCATAAATTGGTCAAAGAAGCTTAGTATCATGGTCAGTTTCAGGATTCTCCCTTAGGTTTCTCTGTGCTTTGGGAGGTGGGTTCGTTTGGGAAAGTATGGGCTATAACTTTGGGTGGAATAATGGTTAGGAATACTAATCAAGAAAAGACTAGGATGGCAAGTCAGGGCGCGGGGTTGAGTTGGGGCATGTCGCTAGGGGTGGTTGGGAGCCACCAATCTTTAGCTTAAAAGGCTAATGCTGTGCCCGGTTTAGCTTCTTAGCGAGGCGTCTTCAAGTATTAGTGATGATCAATTTTCAAAATGTTCTAGGGGAACTGCTTCAACTACGATGGGCATAAAGCTATGATTTGCCCCGCAGATTTCAGAGCATTGGCCGTAAAAAACCCCTGGTCGGGATGCGATAAAGGCTGTTTGGTTTAGTCGGCCGGGCACTGCGTCTATTTTTACACCGAGGGAGGGGACTGCCCATGAGTGAAGGACATCTTCAGCGGAGATCAAAATTCGAATGGGGGACTCAACTGGGATTACCATTCGGTGGTCTGCTTCAAGTAGTCGGAATTGTCCGGGGGTCAGGTCTTGCGTGGGGATTATGTAGGAATCAAAACCCAGGTCTTCGTAGTCTGTGTACTCGTAGCTTCAGTACCACTGGTGTCCTACAGCTTTAATTGTTAGATGGGGGTCGTTGATTTCGTCCATGAGGTAAAGGATACGGAGCGAGGGTAGGGCAATAAGGATAAGGATAATAGCGGGGAGGACTGTTCAAATGATTTCAATCTCTTGGGAGTCTAAAATATACTTGTTGGTGAGTTTGGTTGAGACCATGGCCACAATAATGTAAAGTACTAGTGTACTGATCAGAAAAACAATTATTAGGGCGTGGTCGTGAAAATGAAGAAGTTCTTCTATGACAGGTGAAGCTGCATCTTGGAATCCTAATTGCGAGGGGTGTGCCATTACTTATACAGGACACGCGGGGATTAAACCCACAATTCTGCCTTGACAAGGCAGTGTAATAATCTGTTTTACTAGCGTCCTATGAAGAAAGTGACAGAGCGGCTATGTGGCTGGCTTGAAACCAGTTTATGGGGGTTCAACTCCTCCCTTTCTCGTTAGTCTGATTTGACTAAAACAAATGCAGGCTCTTCAAATGTGTGGTAGGGGGGAGGGCAGCCGTGTAGTCACTCTACGTTAGTTGCAGTTAGTTCTACGGACAGCACCTCACGTTTAGCGGCGAATGCTTCTCAGATGATGAACAGGAACATGATTACTGCTACGAGAGAAATTATAGACCCAATAGAGGAGATCGTGTTTCACAGGGTATAGGCGTCGGGGTAGTCTGAGTATCGGCGAGGCATCCCGGCTAGGCCTAGGAAGTGTTGGGGGAAGAATGTAAGATTAACACCAACAAACATTACTCCGAAGTGGATTTTGGTTCATGTGCTGTGTAGGGTATACCCTGTAAATAGCGGGAATCAGTGTACGAAGGCAGCGACAATGGCGAATACGGCTCCTATGGAAAGGACATAGTGGAAATGGGCTACAACGTAGTACGTGTCATGGAGAACAATGTCTAGAGATGAATTAGCCAGAACAATCCCTGTTAGTCCTCCAACTGTAAAGAGGAAAATAAAGCCGATGGCCCATAAAAGGGGGGTCTCCCATTTGATGGCGCCTCCGTGCAGGGTTGCGAGCCAGCTAAAGACTTTAACACCAGTTGGGATGGCGATAATTATTGTTGCGGATGTGAAGTAGGCCCGTGTGTCTACGTCCATCCCTACTGTAAACATGTGGTGGGCTCATACGATAAAGCCTAGCAGGCCGATGGCTATTATGGCTCATACTATTCCCATGTATCCAAAAGGTTCTTTTTTGCCAGAGTAGTAGGCGACAATGTGAGAAATCATCCCGAATCCAGGGAGGATAAGAATGTAGACTTCAGGGTGGCCAAAGAATCAGAATAAGTGTTGGTAAAGGATTGGGTCTCCTCCACCTGCCGGGTCGAAGAAGGTTGTGTTTAGGTTTCGGTCTGTGAGGAGCATTGTAATTCCGGCGGCTAGGACTGGCAGGGATAATAGGAGGAGTACGGCAGTAATTAATACGGCTCATACAAATAAGGGTGTCTGGTATTGGGAGATGGCTGCGGGTTTCATATTAATAATTGTTGTAATAAAATTAATAGCCCCCAGGATTGAGGAGATTCCTGCTAAGTGCAGAGAAAAGATGGTGAGGTCAACTGATGCTCCGGCATGGGCTAGGTTTCCGGCGAGAGGGGGATAAACTGTTCATCCGGTTCCGGCTCCGGCTTCAACCCCGGAAGAGGCCAGAAGCAGAAGGAAGGAAGGGGGAAGAAGTCAAAAGCTCATGTTATTTATTCGGGGGAATGCTATGTCGGGGGCTCCGATTATTAGAGGGATGAGCCAGTTTCCAAACCCTCCAATCATAATTGGTATTACTATAAAGAAAATTATTACGAAGGCATGTGCCGTAACAATTACATTGTAAATCTGGTCATCCCCAAGAAGGGCGCCCGGCTGGCTTAGCTCAGCCCGGATAAGTAGGCTTAAGGCTGTGCCTACTATACCAGCTCATGCACCAAATACTAGATATAGGGTGCCGATGTCTTTATGGTTGGTCGAGAAAAATCAACGAGTGATTGCCACAGGTAGGATGGCTGAGTAAGCGGTGGATTGTAGCCCCATATACAGAGGTTTGAGCCCTCTTCTTATCAAGCCCTGAAGTGTTTTGGCATGTGAGATTGCAAATCTTAAGGAGCGGACTAGCGTCTGCCGGGGCTTTCCCCCGCCTTCGACTTTTAATTAAAAGGCGGGGGAAAGTAGACGGATGCTCGCTGGTTTGGGCGCTTAGCTGTTAACTAAGAGTTTGTAGGATCGAGGCCTGCCTGTCTAGTAAGGCTTTAGCTTAATTAAAGTGTCTGTTTTGCATGCAGGAGATGTGGGGTAATGTCCCGCAAGTCTTATCAGGGGCTGGGAGATTTTCACTCTCGCTTAGGACTTTGAAGGCCCTTGGACTGGGTACTATCCTAAGTCCCTTAAAGAGTTAGTATTGCTATTATAGCGGGGGTGAGAGGTAGTAGGGTGAGGGTGGCCATGACGGAGGTGGCTAGGGGGAGGGTGAGTTGGTGGGAGGGGAGGCGTCATGAGGGGGTGCCGGCTAGGTTGTTAGGTGACATAGTTAAGGTTATTGCGTAGGACAGACGTAGGTAGAAGTACAAGCTGAGGAGGGCGGAAAGGGCGGCCAAGGTTGCTACTGGGGCGAGGTCTTGTTTAGACAGTTCCTGCAGGATGAGCCATTTTGGCATAAAACCTGTTAGTGGGGGGAGTCCTCCCAATGAGAGGAGCACTAGTGGGGTAAGGGAGGTGAGGGCTGGGGCTTTCGTTCAGGAGGTGGCCAGGGTATTGATGTTTGTCGCCTTGTTTAGTTTAAATACTAGGAAGGCTGAGAATGTTATGATGAAGTAAGTAATTAGGGTTAGAAGAGTGAGCTGTGGTGAGAATTGCAGGATCAGGATTATTCATCCAAGGTGGGCAATTGAAGAGTAGGCCAGGATTTTTCGTAGCTGGGTTTGGTTGAGTCCGCCTCAGCCTCCTACGAGGGTTGAGGCCAGGCCTAGTACTATCAAGATAGTGGAGTTTGTGGGGTGAATTTGTAAGAGGAGGGCAAATGGGGCAAGCTTTTGTCAGGTGGAGAGTACAAGTCCTGTGGTTAGTTCTAATCCTTGAAGGACCTCAGGCAGTCAGGCATGAACTGGCGCTAGGCCGATTTTTAGTGCTAGTGCTAGTGTGATTATAGTTGTGGGGAGGGGGTGTGTTATCTGTTCAATGTTTCATTGCCCGGTGAGTCAAGCATTGGTGGTGCTGGCGAATAGAAGTATAGCAGCTGCTGTAGCTTGGGTGAGAAAATATTTGGTGGTTGCTTCGACTGCTCGGGGGTGGTGGTTTTGTGCTATAAGTGGGATAATGGCAAGAGTATTTATTTCAAGTCCTATTCATGCGAGAAGTCAGTGTGAGCTTGCGAATGTGATTGTAGTTCCTAGGCCTAGGCCAAATAGGAGGGTGGCTAAGATATAGGGGCTCATTAGTAAAAGAAGGATTTTAACCAACATGTTTGGGGTATGGGCCCAAAAGCTTAATTAGCTGATTTTACTAGGAAGTGGTGTAGTTGGAAGCACAAAGAGTTTTGATCTCTTTAGGCGGGGTTCAAATCCCTTCTTTCTAAGGAGTCGGGGGGACTTTAACCCCCATGGTTCACTCTATCAAAGTGGCCCTTGGACTTCAGGCACGACTCCGGTGTTATAGTTGAGGGGGCAGGCCTGCAAATGCGATGGGAAGTGCGAGGTGTCAAATCACGAGGGCTAGTGTAAGGGGGAGGAAGTTTTTTCAAATGAGGTGTATAAGTTGGTCATATCGGAATCGCGGGTACGACGCACGAACTCATAGGAAAACCACAGACAGGAGGGCTGCCTTGATTATAAGGTTGGCGGCGGTCAGTTCCGGTATTGTAGGGATATGGGAGGCGCCTAGGAATAGCGTGGCGGAAAGTGTGTTCATAAGTAGGATGTTTGCGTATTCTGCTAGAAAGAATAGGGCGAAGGGGCCTCCGGCATATTCAACGTTAAAGCCTGAAACTAGTTCTGATTCCCCTTCGGTCAGGTCGAAGGGAGCCCGGTTTGTTTCTGCGAGGGTGGAGATATACCATATTGCGGCGAGCGGTCAGGTTGGGACGACTAGTCAGATTGCCTCTTGGGCAATGTTGAAGGTCTGGAGGGTGAAGCCGCCTGTAAAAATAATGGTGTTGAGGAGAATCAGACCTAGGCTGACTTCATAAGAGATGGTTTGGGCCACGGCTCGAAGGGCCCCGATGAGGGCGTATTTTGAATTTGATGCTCACCCTGAACCGAGGATGGAATAGACTGCTAAGCTTGATAGGGCAAGGATAAATAAAATACCTAGGTTTAGGTCAGTCACAGGGTATGGAAGCGGCATGGGGGCTCAGAGCGTAAGGGCGAGGGTTAGTGCAAGTATGGGGGCTAGGAGGAACAAAACAGGGGAGGAGGTTGAGGGCCGGATGGGCTCCTTGATAAATAGTTTGACCCCATCTGCAATTGGTTGTAGCAGCCCGTAGGGCCCGACGATATTTGGCCCTTTTCGGAGTTGTATATAGCCTAGTACTTTACGTTCAATTAGGGTGAGAAAAGCCACGGCGAGTAAGACGGGCACAATAAAGGCCAGGGGGTTGAGGATGTGAGTGATAAGGGCGGTGATCATAGTTAGGGAGAGGACTTGAACCTCTGTTGAAAGGGCTTAGGTCTTTTGCAATGGCCGGGCTCTGCCACCCCAACATGCCGTTATCTCGGGCGTGGAGGGGCATGCCCTTTTGCCTATTTTAGTTGTTTTCACTAGGAGGGGTGAGGCGTGCTTTAAGTATTGGCCTCTTCTTTTCGGTCCTTTCGTACTAGAAAAGAACATATCATAGATAGAAACTGACCTGGATTACTCCGGTCTGAACTCAGATCACGTAGGACTTTAATCGTTGAACAAACGAACCCTTAATAGCGGCTGCACCATTAGGATGTCCTGATCCAACATCGAGGTCGTAAACCCCCTTGTCGATATGGGCTCTTAAAGGGGATTGCGCTGTTATCCCTAGGGTAACTCGGTCCGTTGATCGGCGTTGCCGGATCTTATTGGTCAGAAATTCTGTTTATTAGAGCTGCAGCTCTTGGTTGTAGGAGGGGTGCTCCCATTCCACGTGGGGGTTTTTTGTTTCCCCGCGGTCGCCCCAACCAAAGACATTAGGGCATACGTTATCACTTGGTTTGGCCCTTTGTTTAGGGGTGTTTAACATGATATGCCTTGGCGTCTTAAGCTCCATAGGGTCTTCTCGTCTTATGGGTGTATCCCCGCTTCTGCACGGGGAGATCAATTTCATTGACTTGAAAAAGGAGACAGTTAAGCCCTCGTTATGCCATTCATACAGGTCTCCATTTAAAAGACAAGTGATTGCGCTACCTTCGCACGGTTAAAATACCGCGGCCGTTAAACATATAGTCACAGGGCAGGCTGGACCTCTTATTCTCAATTTGCAAGAGGCGATGTTTTTGGTAAACAGGCGAGGCTTGAAGTGTTTGCCGAGTTCCTTCTTTTTCTTTTAGTCTTTCCTTAGGGGCACACCAGTGTGGGGTTAACGGTTGTTGATTGGATGGTTTTCTGGTTATTTATTTGTTGTTCATTACCCTCTTTGTTTGGGACCGTTAAGTTTCGGTGCGGGTTCGTTCCGATTTACACGTGTGCAAGGAGAGAGGCGGGGCTCTCTTATTACTCATATTAGCATGTGCACTCTCATGTTTGCATGAGATGGCCTGATAATGTTAGGGGGTTAGGATTAGGTTATCTAAATATATGGGGTGGTGTAATGCTTGAGCTTTAACGCTTTCTGAAAGGGTGGCTGCTTTTAGGCCCACCAGGGCATTGTTACCTTAAAATATTATGATCTTTACCCTCCTGGGAAAGTTGTGTCTTGTTTCAAAGGGGCTGTACCCCCTTTGACTAACTCTCTAGGTTTCTATTGGGTGTCGGTAGGGGTAAAACCGTGGTGAAGGTAGAAGCCTGGAGGCTGAACTTCTATCCAGTTCTCAGGCAACCAGCTATAACTAGGTTCGGTAGGTCTGTCACCTCTACTCAAAGCTCTTCCCAGTCTTTTGCCACAGAGACGGGTTCGCCCTATATGATAGGCTGTCTTGGAGTAGCTCACGTAGTTTCGGGGGTCCAAACTAAAGTGCTCTTTGCTTGGGTAGTTCTGGCTAAATCATGATGCAAAAGGTACGAGGTAAAATCTCTGCTTTTCTAGGCTTCACTGGATTGTTTCATTTCTCTTTCAGCGTTCCCTTGCGGTACTCTCTCTATTGCTCCTATAGTCCCTTTTCTGTCGCCCATACTTGGGGGGAAAAATGGTTTGTTTATTGGGTGGGTGGGGTGTTAGGGGTTATATATATTGGGTTATTGATTTGTTGGGGAGGGGCTAGCTTGTTGGCTTCAGGGTAATCCGATTTGCACGGATGACTTTTCAGTGTAAGGGAAATGCTATTCTATTTTAGCTATACTCTGATTTTTCCAAGTGCACCTTCCGGTACACTTACCATGTTACGACTTGCCTCCCCTTTGCGGTGTGTAGTGTTTTAGTTATGTGTGTTAGTTGCTTGGGGAGAGTGACGGGCGGTGTGTACGCACTTCAGAGCCGATTTCAGCGGGACACTCTATTTCCCACTTACTGCTAAATCCTCCTTCGGATGAACGTTTTCAGTGCATCGTTCGTATTTGCTACGTTAGCAAATGTAGCCCATTTCTTCCCCTCTCATACGCTACACCTCGACCTGACGTTCTGGGCGGTGCCAGTTTTGCTTACTATTGGCCCCTCATGGGGTAAGCTGACGACGGCGGTATATAGGCGGGAAAAACAAGGGAGGGTGAGGTTGAACGGGGGTCATCGGTTATAGAACAGGCTCCTCTAGGGGGATCTAAAGTACCGCCAAGTCCTTTGGGTTTCAAGCTAGTGCTCGTAGTACCCGGGCGGATAGGGGGTGTATTTTTCTATCAATGTTTATGGCTAGGCATAGTGGGGTATCTAATCCCAGTTTGTGTCATAGCTTTCGTGGGGTCAGGGGTAATAAAGCCACTTTCGTGGTGGGGCTTCGTACCTCCGGATGCGTATAACTGCTTTGAAGGTGTTCGACTTTAGTTTAAGTTTTCCTTAACCACGCTTTACGCCGGTGTCTGTCAACTTGGGCCTCTCGTATAACCGCGGTGGCTGGCACGAGTTTTACCGGCCCTCTTAGCTTTAACTAAGTCAAGTTTTCACTTATAGCTTAAGGTTTATCACTGCTGAGTTCCCTTGGGGGTGTGGCTTAGCAAGGCGTCATGGGCTTAAAAGATGGATGTGCCTGATACCAGCTCCTTGTTTTCGGGCAGAAAACTGTGGGGCATTCTCACAGGGCTGCGGATACTTGCATGTGTAAATTTAGCTAAAGTTGACAGTAAAGTCAGGACCAAGCCTTTGTGCTTGCGGGGCTTTCTAGGGCCCATCTTAACATCTTCAGTGTTATGCTTTAGTTAAGCTACGCTAGC